CCTTTTTCATAATCTTCTCTAATAACTTCTTGGATGTCTTCGATGTCGATGTCTTCGATGTCGATGTCTTCGATGTCGATGTCTTCGATGTTTTGACTAACATTTTCTTTTCCTTTAGTTTCTTTTCCTTTAGTTTCTTTTCCTTTAGTTTCTTTTCCTTTAGTTGCTTTTCCTTTAGTTTCTTTTCCTTTAGTTTCTTTTCCTTTAGTTGCTTTTCCTTTAGTTGCTTTTCCTTTAGTTTCTTTTCCTTTAGTTTCTTTTCTTTGACTAACATTTTCTTTTCTTTGACTAACATTTTCTTTTCCTTGACTAACTTCTTCTTTTCCTTGACTAACTTCTTCTTTTCCTTGACTAACTTCTTCTTTTCCTTGACTAACTTCTTCTTTTCCTTGACTAACTTCTTCTTCTTCTTCTTCTTCTTCTTCTTCTTCTTCTTCTTTTCCTTTGAAATTTAAAAGAAGTAACTTCATAGGTCTAAGCCACGGGTTCGTTTGATATATCCTCTTACGTAGCATAAATTCTGGGAAGAACCAATCTTCCTGATTCGAATCTTCCTCATTCGAATTCGCTCTGGGTGCCTTTAAGATTTCTTCATTCATTCCCATCCAATTAAAAAAGCTTTTTTTGTCTTCTTTGAGTTCTGGATCTTCTTTGAGTTCTGGATCTTCTTTGAGTTCTGGATCCTTTTCGATTTCTGGATCCAAGAGCATTTTTGGAACGATATCATAAATAAGACCTCTATTCTCATTCTCAATTATTTCAGAATTCTCATTCTCAATTATTTCAGAATTCTCATTCTCAATTATTTCAGAATTCTTAGTCTCAATTATTTCAGAATTCTTAGTCTCAATTATTTCAGAATTCTTAGTCTCAATTATTTGAGAATTCTTAGTCTCAATCTTAGTATTTGTATTATGGTTAGGGTCGATCTTTTTCCCGGCCTCCAAATTGACTGGATATTTTTCTAAAAACTTCCAATCAAAGTCCATATATTTTCTTTCAGGTTTTTTCTTTCGCATTTTTTTCAGAGACATATAAACCTTGTCTAGATAATTGTCTAGAGAATTCTTGTCTAGATAAACCTTGTCTAGATAATCCTTGTAATAATCCTCGTAATAATTCGTTTCTAGATAAAGCCGGTCTAGAGAATCCTTGAAATAAACCTTGTCTAGAAAACTCTTGTCTAGATAATCCTGATAATCCTTGGGATAATCCTTGTCTCCATAAGTATTGTCTAGATACTTGTGTAGATAAGTACTGTCTCGATAAACCTTGTCTAGAAACTTCTTGTCTAGTATCCAATCCTTGAAATAAGTCTTGAAAACAATCTCCTCTGGTATATCAAATAAGTTGACCTCTTGGCTCTTATTTACTTGTAATGGCAATTTAGAAATAGAGGAGTCCTTCTTAGTTTCAGAAGAAATGTATTTATATGCTAAAAGATCATATTTATAGTTTTTCTTAAACTTAGTTTTTTGATTTCTTACTAATGAATATACTTCAGAATCATCTTGTTTTTTGGAATGAAGTAATGGGTCTTTTTCATATGAATCTCCTTTATTTAAATCGTTATTTTGAGGCGTATGGCGTCGGTTGACTTTATTTCGCCAGGCTTGTGCGCCTACTCGCTCCCAATGAACCTTAGATAAATTGTATTGAGACTGACCTCTTAACCAGTTTTTCCATGGATTCGTTCCAAAATTTCGAAGTTTCTTATGCTTTAATTCGGAATGGAATATTCCCTGTCTTTCAAAAGAATCCTTTATTGCAGTCTTAAGAAAAAAAGACGTTCCGCGATATTGAAGAACAGATCTTAACTTATCACTAACTAGGGTTTGTGATAATTTGTAAAATACATATGCTTGTGACAGGGAAGATAAATTTGGCAAGGAAGCAAATTTCGGAACAATCTGTGACTTCCGCTTAGTTATATTTTTTATAGTCGAACTAAAGGTAATTCTTTTTTGATTTGTTTCAGTATTGGAAATGTCTTTCTCAAAAAATTTTTTTGTTAAATTTATTCTAGGAATCTTAATGATACATAGAAAGATATCTAGGTATATTTTGTATATTTTTTCAATGAAAATTTTTTGAAAATAATTCCATTTACTTATTAATCGAACATTTCTTCTTTTTACAATTTTCCAAATATTTTTTGGTGATTCTACATTATTATTTTGCTTTTTGTTGTTAGGACTATTATTTAGTCCTGGAGTTAATTTATTTTTTTCTTTTGTAATTCTTTCTATTTGATTTTTGATTGTGCTTGTTCTATTAATCAGATTTTGTATTTTTTCTTCTGAATTTGTAGAAGCTGTAGATCGAATTTGACTAAATGATTCATTAATTATCTCATTGCTGATTATAGAATCTTTTTCTTTTTGAGTTTCACTCGATTCATCTACTCCTATCCCTTTCAATCTTGTATTTTTTTTGATTATTTTCAAAATTGTGCTTTTTAGAACTAGAACCCTTTCTTTAAGCCGTTTTATGCTTTCTTTAAGCCGTTTTATGCTTTCTTTTGCGTTTCCTAGAACTCTAACAAAATTTTGCTTTATTTTTGGGTTGAAAACGCTTCTTATAAGTCGAAAGGCGCTCCCTTCCAATTTTTCTGCTGCGAATCTTTGACTTTTTTTGCCTAGTTCTTTAAAAATGGGCCCCCAAAAAATGGAAAAGGAACGGTTGGGTCGGGTACCACCCCAAGGATAGTCAGCTAGTCCCCAGACAGACCTTATAAAAGCATAATCGTTGGTTATCCTTTGTCTATCATCCGCTGTGTGCCAAGGTTTCAACTCTAAAGGCCATAAAACTTTGACCTGAAGACCGTAGTCCCACCACTCCTCCGGAAAGTTCCTGATGGATATGACGCCTATAGCAAAACCGTCATCGTTGCATAAAAGATGAGTCTCGTTTTCCCAGTCCTTTCTATCCTCAGCCCACTCGGGCTGCTGCAAAAATAAGATACGACCAATATTTTTAGCTATTATCGCTAAAGGCAATGCAATATATTTTCTCAAATAGGAGTTAAAAATTAATACGATACCTCTTACTCCTAGCCCATAATAAAGCTCATTCCATGCATCTATTCCATCCATCCGGAACAGCTCTTCTTCGGGGTCTAGTTCGATTTTATCTTTTTTGATTCTTTTCAATTTTTTCCGTTCTTTCAATGCTTTGCTTTTTTTTTCGTCTATCTTCCTTTTTGTCTTCCTTTTTGTCTTCCTTTTTGTTTTTGTCTGTTCTTTCTTAGGTCCCTTAAGAGTGAAAAAGTCCCCTTTTTTGATTCCAAACCTATGCATCAAATTTTGCATTTTCAAAACAAGGGGTTTCACTACCCTAAAAGAACTAGACAGTGTACTTTTTAAGAAGCCCCAAAAAAGAGGGGAATGCGGAAACATTTCAATCTGTCTTACAACAACTCCGTTTTTACGCCTTAGGACGCTCGCAACACCTTTGATGTCATCCTGATGCCAAAATTGGTCGCGCACCGCTCTCAAGGAGGTCCTCCACACGTCCTTATTCTCGGTTTTCCACTCGATATTGGTGGTGAGGCTGCCAACGTGAACATGAGCAAGGCTTTTCTCAAAGTCAATACTATAAGGGTCTCCCCCACTCTTGATCAAATCCTTCATAACCTTCTCATTAATCTCTTTAGCAATCTCCGGATCAATGTTATTACTATCTTTAGAAAGATTTTTGATAAGTAAATTTTGAGTATCCTGATTCAAAATAATTTCATATTTGTATTGTGCTGATATAATATCAAAGCACTCATCATCTCCCCGCTGGGTCACAAAGGGTTCGCCCAGGTCGTATACGACCTCGCGGAGTAATACGTATGACCAGCGAGGGACGCGTTGACGGATGTGCGCTCGTCCCGCACGTTCTCCCACTTTATAAGTCCTTAGTTGCTGTAGCTTTTGTAGTTTTCGCTGGTTCCAATCAATGCTTCCCCCCCCTTTTTCCCAAGGCTTAGAAAAAAATTTTGCCAAAGGATTATAATATAATTTTCCTTCTGCTCTTAGTTTTAGTGTTTTACTTTTGAGTATCGCGAAGATTCTCTCTTCATATTTTGGGGACTCGAAAATGAAACCTGGCAAAAGGGTCTCATGAATTTGATTTAGAGCAAGGATTTGCTTAAGTTGAGATTCTGTAGGTTCAGCGTCGATTCTTTCACGAGATTCTGTAGGTTCAGCGTCGATTCTTTCACGAGATTCTGTAGGTTCAGCGTCGATTCTTTCACGAGATTCTGTAGGTTCAGCGTCGATTCTTTCACGAGATTCTGTAGGTTCAGCGTCGATTCTTTCACGAGATTCTGTAGGTTCAGCGTCGATTCTTTCACGAGATTTTGTAGTTCCATCGTCGATTCTTTCACGAGATTTTGTAATTCCATTTTTTTTTCTTCGACGAGATTGCATTTCATTCTTTTTTCTTCGACGAGATTGCATTTCATTCTTTTTTCTTCCACGAGATTTACGAGATTGAATTACATTGTAGACTTTTTCACGAAATTCACCCAATTGAAGAAGTGCCCTTTCGTCGCGTAGACGTGCTTCTTCGCGTAGACGTGCTTCTTCGCGTAGACGTGCTTCTTCGCGTAGACGTGCCTTTTCTTCCCTTTTCTCCTGTTCTTTGCTTTTCGGTGCCTTTTCTTCGCTTTTCTCCTTTTCTTCGCTTTTCTCCTTTTCTTCGCTTTTCTCCTTTTCTTCGCTTTTCTCCTTTTCTTCGCTTTTCTCCTTTTCTTCGCTTTTTTCCTTTTCTTCGCTTTTTTCCTTTTCTTCGCTTTTCTCCTTTTCTTCGCTTTTTTCCTTTTCTTCGCTTTTCTCCTTTTCTTCGGGATCCTCGATTACTTTGCTAAATTTTTTGATTCTTCCACGAGAGGGCCCATTCAACAAAGGATCATACCTTTTTGGTAGGCAGAGGCAGGTTTCGTTCATTTTCTCAATACAAACCCGAGTCCTTTTGTCGAGTATATCTAGAAAAAGAAATCCCGTGTCTAG